CAAGCTATGATCCGGAGGTTTCCGAATGAGGCAACTTTTTAACTACTTATTGAATTCATAGATAAGAAAGAGCAAACCTAGAGAATTGAAACATCTTAGTACCTAGAGGAAAAGAAAGTAAAAACGATTCCCTTAGTAGCGGCGAGCGAAACGGGATTAGCCTAAACTTAATTCTAAATTAAGGGTAGTGGGACAATAAGAAAAGAATAAATGGAACGATTAGAGGAATAAGTTTGGAATACTTAACCATAGAGAGTGATAGTCTCGTACTCGAAAATTGAACCAATTCAATTGTATCCCAAGTAGCATGGGGCACGTGAAATTCCGTGTGAATCTGCGAGGACCACCTCGTAAGGCTAAATATTCCTGAATGACCGATAGTGAAACAGTACCGCGAGGGAAAGGTGAAAAGAACCCCGGGAGGGGAGTGAAAAGAACATGAAACCATAAACTTACAAGCAGTAGGAGGACGACTGTAACGTCTGACTGCGTGCCTGTTGAAGAATGAGCCGGCGACTTATAGTTAGTGGCAGGTTAAGGTAGTGAATACTGAAGCCACAGTGAAAGCGAGCCTGAATAGGGCGTTTGTCACTAGTTATAGACCCGAACCCGGATGATCTAACCATGGTCAGGTTGAAGCTTAGGTAATACTAAGTGGAGGACCGAACCGACTGATGTTGAAAAATCAGCGGATGAATTGTGGTTAGGGGTGAAATGCCAATCGAATCCGGAGCTAGCTGGTTCTCCCCGAAATGCGTTTAGGCGCAGCGGTAAATGTTATAATTTAGGGGTAAAGCACTGTTACGTATGCGGGCTGGTAATTCGGTACCAAATCGTTGCAAACTAAGAATACTAAATGTATAGTTTACCAGTAAGACTGTGGGGGATAAGCTCCATTGTCAAGAGGGAAACAGCCCAGAGCACCAGTTAAGGCCCTTAAATAATTACTAAGTGGTAAAGGAGGTGGGGGTGCATAGACAATCAGGAGGTTTGCTTAGAAGCAGCAATCCTTTAAAGAGTGCGTAATAGCTCACTGATCGAGTAAACCTGCGCCGAAAATGTATGGGACTAAGTAATTTGCCGAAACTGTGCGATATATATTTATATATCGGTAGGGGAGCGTTCTGTTGTAGGTCGAAGTATTAGCGTAAGCGGGTATGGACGAAGCAGAAGTGAGAATGTCGGCTTGAGTAACGAAAATATAGGTGAGAATCCTATACCCCGAAAACCTAAGGTTTCCTCCGGAAGGCTCGTCCGCGGAGGGTAAGTCAGGGCCTAAGGCGAGGCTGAAAAGCGTAGTCGATGGACAACGGGTTAATATTCCCGTACCATTTTTTATTGATATCGAGGGACGGAGAAGGCTAAGCTAGCCGGATATTGGTTTTACCGGTTTAAACGTTCGAGATGTTGAGAAGCGGAGAAAACGCTTTGAGTTAAGACGTGAATACGAGATGCTAAGGCGTCGAAGTAGTGTATGTCATACTTCCAAGAAAAGCTTGCACTGTCATAAATAAAAAATGCCTGTACCATAACCGACACAGGTGGGTAAGTAGAGTATACTAAGGGGCGCGAGATAACTCTCTCTAAGGAACTCGGCAAAATGACTCCGTAACTTCGGGAGAAGGAGTGCCTTATTCTTAAGGTTGCAATAACAAGATCCAAGCAACTGTTTATCAAAAACACAGGTCTCCGCTAAGTCGTAAGACGATGTATGGGGGCTGACGCCTGCCCAGTGCCAGAAGGTTAAAGAAGTCGGTTAGCAATCGCGAAGCTGGTAACTGAAGCCCTGGTGAACGGCGGCCGTAACTATAACGGTCCTAAGGTAGCGAAATTCCTTGTCGGGTAAGTTCCGACCCGCACGAAAGGCGTAATGATTTGGATGCTGTCTCGGAGAGAGGCTCGGTGAAATAGACTTGTCTGTGAAGATGCGGACTACCTGCACCAGGACAGAAAGACCCTATGAAGCTTTACTGTAACTTGAAATTGAAATTGGACTTTATTCGCGCAGTATAGGTGGGAGGCGTTGATTATAATCTTGCGGGATTATTGGAGCCATCAGTGAGATACCACTCTTGTAATGTTAGATTTCTAACTTTGAATCATTATCTGGTCAAAGGACAATTTCAGGCGGGCAGTTTGACTGGGGCGGTCGCCTCCTAAATGGTAACGGAGGCGTACAAAGGTTTCCTCTGAACGGTTAGAAATCGTATCTAGAGTGTAAAGGCATAAGGAAGCTTGACTGTGAGACCTACAAGTCGAGCAGGGACGAAAGTCGGTCTTAGTGATCTGACGGTACTGAGTGGAAAGGCCGTCACTCAACGGATAAAAGTTACTCTAGGGATAACAGGCTGATCTCCCCCAAGAGTTCACATCGACGGGGAGGTTTGGCACCTCGATGTCGGCTCATCGCATCCTGGGGCGGTAGTACGTCCCAAGGGTTGGGCTGTTCGCCCATGAAAGCGGTACGCGAGCTGGGTTCAGAACGTCGTGAGACAGTTCGGTCCATATCCGGTGTAGGCGTTAGAATATTGAGAGGAGCCTTCTTTAGTACGAGAGGACCGAGAAGGACATACCTCTGGTGTACCAGTTATCGTGCCAACGGTAAACGCTGGGTAGCTATGTATGGAGTGGATAACCGCTGAAAGCATCTAAGTGGGAAGCCCACCTCAAGATAAGTATTCTCATCACGTAAGTGAGTAAGGTCACGGTAAGACTAACCGTTTGATAGGCATTAAGTGTAAGTACAGTAATGTATGTGCTGAGATGTCCTAATAGACCGAGGACTTGAATTTTAATAATCTTTAAGTTATATAAAATAGCTTAAAGATTTTTTGCTTTGGTGTTTTTAGTGTACTGAGCGGAACCACACTGATCCATCTCGAACTCAGTTGTGAAACGTTATAAATCGACGACAATACTTGGGGGGGGACCTCCTGGGAAGATAGTTCAATGCCAAAGTTTTAAAAAATAGAATAGTGTTTTTATACGATGCAAAAAAATTATTCTTAAAAAATATTTTAAATTTTATATATAATATTAAGTATAATACTAGTCATTAACAATATTTTCTGTATTTAAATTTTTAACATTTCTAGAGGATTATCAGTTATGGATACTCGTTTACTAGTAATTGCTGCACCTGTTTTAGTAGCAGCATCATGGGCTTTATTTAATATTGGTCGTTTAGCAATTCAACAAATTCAACGTTTATCACGTTAAAAAATAATTACAAGGCTACAAAAACTAAAAATAGTCTTGTAATTATTTTTTAAAAACAATTACAAATTTTTTTAGTTTTATTAATTTTTAAAGATTTCGAAAATTTTTTTAATTGTACTAAATTCATAATAGATTTTTAACACCTATTATGAACAAATCTGGACAAATTAAATTCTATTTTGTACAATAAACTTAAATTAAAAAACTATCTTAAATAAAAGATAAAAAAATCATGGCTGTACCTAAAAAACGGACATCAAAAGCAAAAAAGAATAGTCGTAAAGCTAATTGGAAAAAAAAAGCAGCCAAATCAGCACAAAAATCTTTATCATTGGCTAAATCAATATTACGAGGTAAAACGACAAGTTTTGTATATCGTCTTTATGTTGATGAATAAATTTAAAATTTTCTTAGTATAAATTTAAATATATTAAGAAAATTTTAAATTTATTTATAATTAGGGATAACTTATTTATCATTTCTGGTTCTCAATTTAAACTTAATTTGTTATACATATTACTAAAATAATAGTAGCGGATGTGGCGAAATTGGTAGACGCGCTAGATTTAGGTCCTAGTAACTTTTGTTTTGAGAGTTCAAGTCTCTCCATCCGCAATTTAAAATTTCTTTAATTAACTTCTTGAATATTTGTTATATGGTTCTTCCATTTACTCTACAACAATTACGTATTTTTAAAGCTATTGCTTCCGAAAAAAATTTTACTCAAGCTGCTGAAATTTTATTTGTTTCCCAACCTTCAATAAGTAAACAAATTAAAACTTTAGAAAGTCATTTAGGAATTTTATTGTTGACTCGAACTGGCAATAAAATATCTTTAACTGAAGCAGGTAAGGTTTTTCTTCAATACTCTGAACGAATACTTGCCTTATGTGAAGAAAGTTGTCGAGCTTTGAACGATTTAAAAGATGGTGAAAGAGGGAATTTAAAAGTTGGAGCAAGCCAAACTATTGGTGCATATTTAATGCCACGTGTTCTAACTTTATTTGCTCAAAGTTATCCACAAATTACTTTAAGTATTGATATTGATTCAACTAGAATTATTGCAAAAAAAGTTGCCGATAGAATTATTGATATTGCTATTGTCGGAGGTGATATTCCTACTGGTTTAAAAAAAAATTTAGAAATTGAAGATTTTGTCGATGACGAATTGATTTTAATAATTCCTAAGTCCCACCCTTTTGCCAGAAAGAAAAAAAAGAAAATTAGTCGAGAAGATCTTTATCATTTGAATTTTATAACATTAAATTCAAATTCTACAATACATAAATTTATTGATAATATTTTGATTCAAAATAATATTCAAACTAAACAATTTAATGTAATTATGGAGTTAAATTCAATCGAGGCTATAAAGACAGCAGTCAGTCTTGGATTAGGAGCTGCTTTTGTCTCATCATCTGCAATAGAAAAGGAAATTGAATTAAAAACAGTTGAAATTATACGAATAGAAAATATTAAAATAACTCGAACATTGTCAATTATTACAAATACGGATTCTCATCGATCTAAAGCTTTTGACTTTTTTTACAACGAGTTGTGGCTACTTAAAAATTTATAAATTTATCTAGTTCTAATTTAAGTTGACTTAAGTAAAAATTATTTTGTAATATTCTTTTATAAAAAGAGAAAATCTTCTAAATTATGAAATACGCAATTGTAGAAATTAGTGGGAGACAATTTTGGATTGAAACAGGAAAATATTACGATCTAAACCGTATTCCGACAGAGCTTGGAAAAGAAATTACATTAAATCGGGTTTTACTGGTTAATAATAATGGAGAACTTTTAGTAGGAAAACCTTATTTAGAAAGTGTTAAAATTACAGGAAAGATTTTAGAACATCTACGCAGTCGTAAAACAATTGTTTATAAAATGCGCCCGAAGAAAAAAACTCGTAAAAAACAAGGGCACCGCCAAGATTTAACTCGAGTTCTTATTGAAGAAATAAAAATTAATTAATATTTAAGGAGTATATAGAGATGGCACATAAAAAGGGTGCAGGAAGTACCAAAAATGGTCGTGATTCGAATGCAAAACGCTTAGGTGTTAAAAGATTTGGTGGTGAAAAAGTAACAGCTGGTAGTATCTTAATCCGTCAAAGGGGCATGAAATTTAAACCTGGTTCTAATGTAGGGTATGGAAAAGATTTTACTCTATTTGCATTAGTGGATGGGACTGTAAAATTTGATTATAAAGATGCTCAACATAGACGAGTAAATATTGTTACTTAGTAGAACTTTATAGATTCTTTAAAATGCTAAAAAATCCATTTATTAAAAATTCAGTCACAAATCAATATCAAGCATTAATCAATCAAATTAATGCTCTCGAGAATAATTTAAAAACATTAACTGATACAGAACTAAGAAACAAAACATTTCAATTAAAAAAACAATACGAACAAGAAGAAGATTTAGACTCATTAATTGCTCAAGCATTTGCGGTTACACGAGAAGCAAGTTTACGCACTTTAGGTCTTCGGCATTTTGATGTTCAATTAATTGGAGGCTTAGTTTTACATAGTGGAAAAATTAGTGAAATGCGGACTGGTGAAGGGAAAACCTTAGTTGCAACTTTACCAGCCTATTTAAATGCTTTAACAAATAAAGGTGTTCATATTGTTACGGTAAATGATTATTTAGCAAGCCGTGATCAAGTATCCATGGGGCAAATCTATAGATTTCTAGGCTTAGACACAGGCCTGATTCAAGAAGATATGGCTTTTGTAGAACGACAACAAAATTATAAAGCTGATATTACCTATGTAACAAATAATGAATTAGCTTTTGATTATCTACGAGATAATATGGCGTCAAACTTGAATCAAGTTGTTTTGCCACCTTTCAATTATTGTATTGTAGATGAAGTTGATTCAATCTTTATTGATGAAGCACAAGTTCCATTAATTATTTCTCAAGCAGTGGAGACTTGTATTGATAAATATATTGTTGCAGCCGAAGTTGCTGAATATCTGGAAGTTAATGTTCATTTTAAAGTGGATCAAAAGAATAGAAATATTATTTTAACTGAACAAGGAACAGCTCAAATTGAAAAAATCTTACAAGTCGAAGATTTATATAATCCAAACGATCCTTGGATTCCTTATATTTTAAGCGCTGTTAAAGCAACTGCTCTATTTTTTCGAAATGTACATTATATTGTTCAAAATAATCAAATTATCATTGTTGATGAATTCACAGGTCGCATTATGCCCGATAGAAGATGGAATGAAGGTTTACATCAAGCTGTCGAGGCAAAAGAAGGAGTTCCGATTAGGCAGAATACAGAAACAGCTGCATCTATAACTTATCAAAATTTTTTCTTATTGTATCCTAAATTATCAGGTATGACTGGTACTGCTAAAACGTCTGAGGTCGAATTTGAAAAAATTTATAACTTACCAGTAGAAGAAATACCGACAGCAAGGCCAAACCTTCGTAAAGATTTACCTGACTTTGTTTATAAAGATAGTCTAACAAAATGGACTGCTATTGCACGAGAATGTAAATCTATTGCAAAAACAAAACAACCAATTTTAATTGGTACGACAACTGTTGAAAATTCGGAAATGTTAGCAGACTTATTAAAAGAATATCAACTATCGTATCAATTGTTAAATGCAAAACCAGAGAATGTAAAACGAGAATCAGAGATTGTTGCACAAGCTGGGGAAATCGGTAGTATTACAATTGCAACAAATATGGCAGGGCGTGGTACAGATATTATTTTAGGTGGGAATATTACATTTAAAGTTCGAAAACAACTGTATAATATTTTAGTTTCTTATAAAAGCCAAAGTAATTTAACAAAATTAAATGAGATATTCCCTTTACCAAAGGATATTAATTTTAGTTCACAAAAATTTTTAAGTGTTTTAAATACGTTGCTTAATGATTCTAAGTTTTTAAGTTTATCATCAACTGGAATTTTAAAATTCTTAAATGAAATTGATCAAATTAGGATTCCTAAAATCCCCTACCAATGTTCAATTAAATTTTTATTGAATGAATTAATAAAATTTGAGAAAAAAAATCAAAATATTAACAATAAAATTGTTAAAAATTTAGGTGGACTTTACATTATTGGTACTGAACGTAATAATTCTCGCCGAATAGATAATCAATTACGTGGTAGATGTGGGCGACAAGGTGACCCTGGTACTTCTAGATTTTTTTTAAGTTTAGAGGATTCTTTATTTCGAAATTTTGGAAGTTCAAAACTTCAAAACTTCATGCAAAATCAACTTTTAGATGATCTACCACTTGAATCAGACTTATTAACTAAAAGTTTAGATGCTGCTCAGAAACGGGTAGAAGAAAGAGATTATGATGGAAGAAAATATTTATTTGATTACGATGATATATTAAATAAACAACGGAATATCGTCTATTATGAGCGAAGAAAACTTTTAGAAAGTCAATCTCTCCGCGAAACAATTTTAGCTTATGGTGAGCAAGTTATTAAAGATATTATAAATTTATTTAAAGATCCAAAGTTCGCAAAAAATACTTCTCTTATTGAAGAACTATTTAAAACAAGATTAGTAAGTTTAAATGAAGATTTAAATAATAGCGATCCTTTTGAATTGAAAACTTATTTATTCCAAGAATTTTGGTTATCTTACGAATCAAAGGTCCTTGAATTTGAAATATGTCAAATTGGTTTAATTAGATCCTTCGAACGTACAATTATTCTTTACTATACAGATATTGCCTGGAAAGAACATCTGCAAAAAATTGCATTATTACGTGATGCCGTAGGATGGAGAAGTTATGGGCAGCGAAATCCATTATTTGAATTTAAAGAAGAAGCATATAATTTATTCCAAAATCGGAATATAACAATAAGACATTTATTAATTCGCGATTTTTTACATTCCTATATACTATAAAGGTTACATTGGTTTTTTATTAAAAAAAAATAAACATAATTATGACAAAACGTACTCTATCAAATAAAACCCGTTCGTCTGTTTTAAAAGTCTCAGGTTTTCGTGCTCGTATGGCAACAGCTCAAGGAAGAAAAATAATCCGAAACCGAAGAAAAAAAGGTCGAAATAAGTTAGCAATCCTACGTTAATTAAATAAATTATTAGGGTAAATCAGTTTATTTACTCTAATAATAAACAATTTTTTATGTAAAATTACTATAGTATAGTACTTTATTAAATAGAATTTTGATAGAACGATTTTATGAAATTTACTGATGAATTAACACTTTTATTAAAAGCTAGGTATCCCATAATTTATATTAATACGATTGAAGAGGACCGAGTAGAGTATATTATCCGGAAATATATTAAAACCAGTTTAAATAGAAGTATTTATAGTTGGGATTTTATTGATGGCTATACAAATAACCCGAATAATGAAGGGTTTGCAAAGCGAAATCCAGTCCAAGCACTTGAACTTGTGGAACGGTTAACAGCTCAAACTCCTGCTCTGTTTTTATTAAAGGATTTTAATAGATTTTTAACAGATGTTTCAATTTCAAGAAAATTAAAAAATATAAGTCGGATTCTAAAACTTCAACCCAAAACAATTATTATTATTGGCTCAGAATTAAATATTCCAAAAGAATTGTCTGATTTAATAACAATTTTACAATTTCAATTGCCTGTTGAAAGTGAAATTAATTATGAATTAAAACGACTAATTGAATCATTAAATATTGAAATTGATCAACAAATTTTAGAAAGTTTAACGAGAGCATGTCAGGGTTTATCTCTTGAACGTATTAGACGTGTGTTATCAAAAATCATTGCGACTTATAAAACAATTGATGAAAACAGTATAAAATTATTATTATATGAAAAAAAACAGATTATTAGTCAAACAGAAATTTTAGAATACTGGTCAGTAGAGGAAACAATTTCTAAAATTGGAGGAGTTGATAATTTAAAAAATTGGTTAAAAAAACGGCAAACTTCTTTCGGTGTTCAAGCATCTACGTATGGATTGCCAACCCCACGAGGTTTATTACTAGTTGGCATTCAAGGAACTGGGAAATCTTTAACTGCTAAAGCAATTGCTAATGAATGGCAATTGCCTTTATTAAAATTAGATGTAGGTAAACTTTTTGGGGGAATTGTTGGTGAATCTGAATCACGTCTTCGCCAAATGATTGAAGTAGCAGAAACAATTTCACCTTGTATTCTATGGATTGATGAAATTGATAAAGCTTTTAATAATAATAGTAGTACAGGTGACAGTGGTACTAGTAATCGTGTATTAGCAACTTTTATCAGTTGGTTATCCGAAAAAACAAAGCCAGTTTTTGTTGTTGCGACAGCAAATAATGTAGATATTTTACCCTTAGAAATTATTCGGAAGGGTAGATTTGATGAAATTTTTTTTTTAGACTTACCACAAAAACAAGAACGAGAGCAAATTTTCAAAATTCATATTCAAGAATTTCGGCCGAATCGTTGGGAATTATTTGATTACTCTAAGTTAGCCCAACTTTCTGAAGCATTCTCAGGTGCAGAAATTCGTCAAAGTATTATTGAAGCTATGTATCATGCTTTTTATGAAAAAAGAGAATTTACAACTGAAGATATTTGTTTGGCACTAACGCAATTAATACCATTATCACAATTAGAAAATAATCAAACATTAAGGTTAAAAAATTGGGCAGTCTCTGGTCGAATTCGTCTTGCTTCTTCAAAATCTATTTCTATAAATTAGAATTCTTATGAAACAAAATTTTTTTAAATCAATAGCTGATTTAAGATTTGCTATTGTTATTTTGTTACTGATTG